AGACATATCATGCTCGTATACAAATAAAACTATCTCTTTCACCGGGCCTTGGGTTCTCTCTAAAGAAAGGGCATTCAATCAAATAAATCATTCAATAATGAAATAAAAATATAGGAAAAAAATAGGAATTTAATAAATGTCATATATTAAGATAAGATCCGGATAGAATATTATTTCTTCTTTAGATTTAGATATGGAAACAGAGGATATTGACCTATTTATTATCTCTCCCTAGAAGATTGGATTCAATGCGTTGAATTGTGAGGAACCCTTACATATAACAACACATAGGTTCCTATACCTAAATTATATAGATTTAGGATCAATTCATTCTCTGTTCAAACGGATCCCCAATCTTCTTGCATAAAGTCAGCACAGCATCAGTAGAATTCGAATTTTGAATGATGAGGGGTTTGAGTCTATTAGCCGGGCTCATGTCATGATTTTTACTTAAAAAAATTGACCTTTCTTTAGGTATACCAAAAAAAGGTAGTATCACTAATTCTTTGATCATGGGTAGGAAACCAGGAAAAATGTGTATGTAATTCACCCACGAAAATGAATGAAAAAGAATGGGTTTGTTTATCCGAAATTTTAAAAATGCGGATTGGTTCCATTGAAATGCTTTTTTTTAGTTTGATGTATGTTCCGAATGATCCCCATGAGTGAGAATGTAGGAATGATTCTATTTCAATGGAGCAACCAACCGGCCAGCTACAAACAACAAATAATAATGAATGAGGAAATGAAAAAAAAAACTATACTAAGTACAAAATAAAAAGTACAAAAAAATGAAATTATTAATGTTAATTAAAAATTAGGGCTATACGGACTCGAACCGTAGACCTTCTCGGTAAAACAGATCAAACTTATTATTATCGAAATGATTCGAACTGTTTCAAAGACCCAACATGCATTTTTTTTTTTGCATTGGGCTCTTTCATCAACTGATATAAATATCAGCGAGTCCACCATCCTTTTTTTCTTAACCGAAAAATAATGAGATGGTTCCGCGTGCTCTGATTCTTTATTTTGATTCAGTAGCAATACCAAAGTGTTTCAAAAAAGAGTTATCTTGACGTAGGTCTGCCTTCGGCCTAGATCAACCTAAGTTAAATGGAGTCTCTATCGCTCTGCTCTGTCCAAAGCGTCAAATATGAAACTTCATACACCTTCAAGTTCATAGGACGAAAAGAGATTTTTTTGAGGTCCTTATTTATACTCATTATGCCTAGCATTGAATGGACTGGATATTCACCTTATCAATTATCAAATCAATGATGATGATGGGTTCTATTTTGGCACCCAAATTGGCACCTCAATCGGACCAACCAACCATTTGTCAGGCTATTGTTCTCTTGTTCCTTCGAATCCATGGAGTAAGACATCGATTTTTACTAAGATAAATTCTGTTGATTACATGATAGACTCCTTTGAAAAACATTGGCGCGCGTGTAAACGAGGTGCTCTACCGAACTGAGCTATAGCCCTTGCCTTGTGTTCTTGTGTTTGTGATAAATATTTTATCATGTATATAATTTCTTGTCAAGGCGAATATTGCATGATCCGACATGATAGCTCTCTGATCTGTTTCCTGCCAAGGGTGGGTATGGTATTGCTTAGAAGGAATATTCCATCTATAATCTATCGACGTGACAGGTTCCTTTTGTTTCTCTTTATGATGATAAATGACCTACTTAACCCAGTGGTTAGAGTATTGCTTTCATACGGCAGGAGTCATTGGTTCAAATCCAATAGTAGGTAGAGCTTATTAGATACCGCAGTAAATGGTATCTAATAAGTATTTCTACTCATACTCACCTTATTTTTTTTATCTTTTCCATACCCCACTACTCGTATTCTATTTTATTTATTGAATCTTTTTTTTGTTGCATCAAAATCTGATTACACTTAATTGGATTCAATCGGCAGAATAAAAATATGGTGTATAAACAGAACTTCTTATTATTATTAGGACGCACCCACCAACAACTAGTTATGAAATCGCATTGATAGCCTCGACTCGCGTCCTAGCTCGTCTTAGAGCTAAATTTGCCTCAATTCTTTGTCTCTTGCCTTCAGCGCTCCTCAAGTTAGCTTCAGTTATTTCAAGAGTTTGTTGAGCTTCTTGCAGATCAATGTCACTACCTCTTTCTGCATCATTTACTAAAATAGTTATTTCATTATTGCCTATTCTAGCGAAACCGCCCATCAGAGCTATTGTTAACCATTGGTCGTTAAGACGTATTCTCAAAATGCCTATATCTACAGCCGTGGCAATAGGTGCGTGATTTGGTAATACACCAATTTGGCCACTATTAGTCGATAAAATAATTTCTTTCACTTCTGAATTCCAAACAATTCGATTAGGAGTCAGTACACATAGATTTAAGGTCATTTCTTCAATTTGCTCTCCACATCTAAATTCATAGCCTTCGCGGTAGCTTCATCGATATTACCTACCAAATAAAAGGCCTGTTCCGGAAGACCGTCTAATTCT